TTTTGTATCTGCCTCTTCAGTTAAGGCAATAGCTTTTTTTATTGCTTTTCGAAATGAAACTCTATCCTTTAATTGTTCGGCTATATATTCTGCAAGGATGTTAGGGTGTCCGTAAGGTTTTGCAATTTTTGTGATAGTAATGTTAAGTTTTTTGTTTACAGAATCAATTTTTTTTTGTACATGGCTCTGTAATTCTTTGATTCTTCGCGATCCATCCTCTATTAACAATTTTGGGAACCCTATATATATTATGACATGGATCAGATCGATCGTTTTTTGAATCTTTATATATACAATTGTCTCGGCACTGGAAGAGATTTTGATATTTTTTTCTACATAATTCTTGATACAATCCTGTATTTTTTGATCTTCCTGAAGACCCTCAGGATAATTTTTTGGTTGTTCAAACCAAAGGGAATGATGGCTTTGGGTTGTACCAAGTCTGAAACCAAGTGGATTTATTTTTTGTCCCATAAAACCTCGCACCCATCATTGGCCCATAGCATTCTGCCCCCAAATAGAGCCTCGTATAGAAAACATTCATACTTATCTTGAATATCTATATACTTCTCTTTATATATCCATCCTCTTTTTTTTAACCATAGATAAAAGTTTTTATCTTTAGAGATATCTTGCAATACAATAGTTATGTGACAGGTGGGTCTTTTTATCGGATAACTACGTCCTCTAGCTCGAGGTTTTAACTTTTTCACGATAGTACCCTCGTTAACTTCGGCTTGACTAATAATTAAAGCCGTTTTGTCGAAATCCATATTGTTAGTAGCATTTGCTGCTGCAGAATAAACTAATTTAAAAATGGGATAACATGCTCGATAAGGCATGAGTTCTAGTTTCATAAGTATTTCATCATAGGGACGCCCACGAATCTGATCAATTACTCTTCGCGCTTTGTGAGCAGACATACATATATGTTGACCTAAAGCATATACTTCTACCTCAGGTACCCTCTCTATCATAAGGTTCACCTCCCACCAATAAACGACGAGCACCCATATTAACTTTATTAACATTAACGACGAGATTTTTTATCGTTTCTCGTATGCTCCCGGAAATTCCGAGTAGGTGCAAATTCTCCCAATTTGTGACCTACCATACTATCTGTTATATAAATAGGTAAATGCTCTTTCCCATTATGAATAGCAATTGTATGGCCGATCATTTTGGGTATAATGGTAGATGCCCGGGACCAAGTTACTATTATTTCTTTTTCTGTCCTTCGGTTGAGCTTCTCAATTTTTTCCAATAAATGATTAGCTACAAAGGGTTTTTTTTTTAGTGTTTTTAGTGAACGTGTCACAGCAAATTCCTCCTATCTTTTTTATTTTTTTTTGTAAAGACGAAGAAACATATTTGATTTTCAATACTCTCCTATTTACTACGGCGACGGAGAATCAAACTATCACTATATTTTTTCTTTTTTCTATTTCTTCTTCCAAGCGCAGGATAACCCCAAGGGGTTGTGGGTTTTTTTCTACCAATTGGGGCCCTCCCTTCACCACCCCCATGGGGATGGTCTACAGGATTCATAACTACCCCTCTTACTACAGGACGCTTACCTAGCCAACACTTAGATCCGGCTCTACCCAAACTTTTCTGGTTCACCCCAAGATTACCCACTTGCCCGACTGTTGCTGAGCAGTTTTTGGATATCAAACGGACCTCCCCAGATGGTAATTTTAATGTGGCCGATTTACCCTCTTTTGCAATCAGTTTCGCTACAGCACCCGCAGCTCTCGCTAATTGTCCGCCCTTTCCAAGTGTGATTTCTATGTTATGTATGGCCGTGCCTAAGGGCATATCGGTTGAAGTAGATTCTTCTTTTTGATCAATCAAAACCCCTTCCCAAACTGTACAAGCTTCTTCCAAAGCATACGGCTTTCCGGATGTATATGATGATATCTAGACAGATGGATCTTATATGAATCGTATGATGAAGTACCACATGAGTTGATATATTGGAATCCAAATCTGCCGAATCACTCATGTTATGATCTTCTACATCCTAGGTCTCCCCGTTCCTTCATCTGGCTTATGTTCTTCATGTAGCATTCAGACCGAATGACTCTATGAAATTACGTCGATACTTCCACATATTACGGGTAACGTAGGAGACATCTCTATTTTTCCCCCGGGGTAGAATTACCACTGCTTAGCTTTCAATTCGCCTCTGACCATCAAATGAAATGTGAATAACTCGTCCTCCTCTCTTTGAAACAAGGGGCGCTTCCGGTTCTGTCGGTGCTTCAAACAATTTTGTCTTCTCCATATTACCATATCTCTAGAGTCAATAATTTTCTATGAGGAACTACTGAACTCAATCACTTGCTGCCGATACTCTTCAGTTTTCTGTTGAGGTCTATCCCGTAGAGGTACTCAAATTGGATCAGTGATCGATTTCTAGGTTTCGTCGTAAACCTAATTGGTTACTTCCAATTACGTAAATCAATAGTTCAAACCGCACTCAAAGGTAGGGCATTTCCCATTGAGATAGGAACTTCTGTACCAGAAACAATGGTATCTCCAATTATAGCCCCTCTGGGATGTAAAATATATCTCTTCTCACCATCCCTATAGTGTATGAGACAAATGTTTGCATTTCGATTAGGGTCGTATTCTATGGTTACGATTCTACCAGATATGTCTTTTTCATTCCGTCGAAAATCAATTTTACGGTATAGACGCTTATGACCTCCCCCTCTATGCCTTGCGGTAATGATTCCTCTGGCATTACGACCTTTACCACAACGACGCTGTCCATAGATCAAATTATTTCGTGGATTGGATTTCACTTGACTGCCGACGGTTCTGCTCGAGGTAGAAGTTTTGTATAAATGTATCGCCGTGTTATTAAGTATTTTGATTTAAGTTCTTTTCTTTCTAAATTTAAGTTCTTTTCTTTCTAAGAGGTGGAATAGAATAACCCGGTTGAAGCGTAATAATCATGCGTCTATAATGCATTGTATGTCCCATAATGGGTCCCTTTCTTCTACCCTTTCCCGGGAGTCGATGACTATTCATAGCTATTACCTTGACACCAAAAAAGAGTTCGACCCAATGCTTTATTTCTGTCCTAGTTGATCCTGATTCGACATTAGAAGTATATTGATTGTTCCCCAATAACCGAATACTTTTGTCTGTAAATACTGCATATTTGATTCCATCCATAAATCTATTTTCTTCCCTATGAGTTCCGGTATCGATAAGAATTCTACTTCTTACTGTTCATATGTTATGATATGAATATACCATAGTAATTATATTAATTCGTTATGTATGGATGATGAGATTCCATTGATACGGAGCCAATTCCAATAGACGTATTGAACGTTCGCGTTGTACTGCATCCAGCAGGAATTGAACCTACGAATTTGCCAATTATGAGTTGGGCGCTTTAACCATTCAGCCATGGATGCGTAATGGGGATTAGCATATATTTCAAGTATCTAGCCTAACTCTATAGAAAAATCGTTATATATTCTATATAATAATAAATATAATAATAATAAAAATTTCCAATTTCCAAGTCAAGTATCTAGCCTAACTCTATAGAAAAATCGTTATATATTCTATATAATAATAAATATAATAAAAATTTCCAAGTCAATTCTACATGATAATAATAAAAATTTCCAATATTAATTAAATACATATATAAATATAAAGTCAAATTTTAAAGAAATCCTAAGGAGGAATCAATATGAGGCAAGACAGGGCAAAACGACGTCTATATAAATCCTGGATTTTTGAGTTTAGGGAGGTATTGAGAGAGATCAAGAATTCTCACTATTTCTTAGATTCGTGGACCAAATTGGATTCAGTGGGATCTTTCATTCACGTTTTTTTCGACCAAGAACGTTTTATGAAACTCTTTGACCCACGAATAGTAAGTATCCTCTTTTCACGCGATTCGCAGGGTTCAACAAGCAATCGATCTTTCACGATCAAAGGTGTAGTACTGCTTGTAGTAGTGGTCCTTCTACATCGTCTTAACAATCGAAATCTGGTCGAAAGAAAAAATATCTATTTGAGGGGGCTTCTTCCTATACCCGTAAACTCCATTGGACCCAGAAATGATTCATTGGAAGACTCTTTTGAGTCTTCCAATATCCATAGGTTGATTGTTTCGCTCCTGTATCTTCCAAAAGGGAAAGAGATCCCTGAGAGTTCTTTCATGGATCCGAAAGAGAGTACTTGGATCAATCAAAGAAAGGTTCAACAACTTCCCAAAGAAATCGAAGAATTTCTTGGGAATCCTACAAGATCCTCTCGTTCTTTTTTCTCTGACAGATGGTCAGAACTTTATCTGGGTTCGACTCCTACTGAGAGGTCCACTAGAGATCAGAAATTGTTGAAGAAACAACAAGATGTTTCTTTTGTCCGTTTCAGGCGATCGGAAAATAAAGAAATGGTTGATATATTCAAGATAATTACGTATTTACAAAAAACCGTCTCAATTCATCCTATTTCATCAGATCAGGGATGCGATATGGTTCCGAAGGATGAACCGGATATGGACAGTTCCAAGAAGATTTCATTCTTGAACCAAAATCCATTTTTTGATTTATTTCATCTATTCCATGACCGGAACAGGGGAGGATACACGTTTCACCACGCAGAAGAGAGATTTCAAGAAATGGCGGATCTATTAACTCTATCAATAACCGAGCCGGATCTGGTGTATCATAAGGGATTTGCCTTTTCTATTGATTCCTGCGGATTGGATCAAAAAAAATTCTTGAATGAGGTATTCAACTCCAGGGATGAATCGAAAAAGAAATCTTTATTGGTTCTACCTCCTATTTTTTTTGAAGAGAATGAATCTTTTTATCGACAGATAAGAAAAAATTGGGTCCGGTGCGGGAATGCTTTGGAAGATCCAAAACCAAAAAGAGTGGTATTTGCTATCAACAACATAATGAAGGCAGTCAATCAATATAGATTGATCCAAAATCTGATTCAAATCCAATATAGCATCCATGGGTACATAAGAAATGGTTCGAATCGATTTTTTTTTATGAATAGATCCGATCGCAACTTCGAATATGGAATTCAAAGGGATCAAATAGGAAATGATACTCTGAATCATAGAACTATAATGAAATATACGATCAACCAACATTTATCAAATTTGAAAAAGAGTGAGAAGAAATGGTTCGATCCTCTTCTTTCTCGAACCGAGAGATCCATGAATCGGGATCCTGATGCATATAGATACAAATGGTCCAATGGGAGCAAGAATTTCCAGAAACATTTGGAACATTTCGTTTCTGAGCAGAAGAGCCGTTTTCAAGTTTTTCAAGTAGTGTTCGATCGATTACGTATTAATATTATTAATATATTAATTAATATTAATCAATATATTAATAATATTAATATTAATCAATATTCGATTGATTGGTCCAGGGTTTTCGACAAACAAGATCCTTCTAAGCCACTTCGTTTATTTTGGTCCACCTTTTTGCGTCTCTTTTTGCCCAAGTTCCGTCTCTTTTTGCCCAAGTTCCTTCTCTTTTTGTCTAAGTCACTTTCTTTTTTCTTTGTGAGTTTCGGGAATACCCCCATTCGTGGGTCCGAGATCCACATCTCTCAATTCAAAGGTCCGAATGATCAACTCTGCGATCAGTTGTTAGAATCAATAGGTGTTCAAATCGTTCATTTGAATAAATTGAAACCCTTCTTATTGGATGATCATAATACTTCCCAAAAATCGAAATTGTTGATCGATGGAGGAACAATATCACCATTTTTGTTCAATAAGATACCAAAGTGGACGATTGACTCATTCCATACTCCTACTAGAAAAAATCGCAGGAAATCCTTTGATAACACTGATTCCTATTTCTCAATGCTATCCCACGATCGAGACAATTGGATGAATCCCGTGAAACCATTTCATAGAAGTTCATTGATATCTTCTTTTTTAAAAGCAAATCGACTTCGATTCTTGAATAATCCACATCACTTCTGGTTCTATTGTAACAAAAGATTCCCTTTTTATGTAGAAAAGGCCCGTATCAATAATTATGATCTTACGTATGGACAATTCCTTAATATCTTGTTCACTGGCAACAAAAAATTTTCTTTGTGCGTCGGTAAAAAAAAACATGTTTTTTCGGAGAGAGATGCTATTTCAACGATCGAGTCACGGGTATCTAACATATTCATACCTAACGATTTTCCAATTCTATCCGCTCGATTCGTTCGTAGAGCTCTTTACGCAATCGCAGACATTTCTGGAACACCTCTAACAGAGGGACAAATAGTCAATTTAGAAAGAACTTATTGTCAACCTCTTTCAGATATGAATCCGTCTGATTCAGAAGGGAAGAACTTGCATCAGTATCTCAATCTCAATTTCAATTCAAACATGGGTTTGATTCACATTCCATGTTCTGATAAATATTTACGAGCCAAAAAGAGGAAAAAACAGAGTCTTTGTCTAAAGAAATGCGTTGAGAAACGGCAGATGGATAGAATCTTTCTACGAGCAAATCTCTCAAAAAAATGGAAGCTGTTCCAAACATATCTGCCATGGTTCTTTACTTCGACAGGGTACAAATATCTAACTTCGATAGGGTACCAATATCTACATCTAAATTTCATCCTTTTAGATACTTTTTTAGACCTATTGCCGATACCGATACGAAGTAGCAGTCAAAAAGTTGTATCCATTTTTCACGATATTATGGATATATCACGGCGAATTCCTCGGAAAATATGGTGGGCGATTCTTCCACAACGGAATCGGATAAGTCAGATTTCGAGGAAGTGTTTACATAGTCTTCTTCTGTCCGAAGAAATGATTCATCGAAATAATGAGTCACCCCTTTCATTCTGGGTACATCTGGGATCACCAAATGCTCGGGAGTTCTTCTATTCAATCCTTTTCCTTCTTCTTGTTGCTGGATATCTCGTTCGTACACATCTTCTCTTTGTTTCCCGAGCCTCTAGTGAGTTACAGACAGAGTTCGAAAAGATCAAATCTTTGATGATTCCATCATACATGATTGAGTTACGAAAACTTCTGGATGGGTATCCTCCATCTGAACTGAATTCTTTCTGGTTAAAGAATCTCTTTCTAGTTGCTCTGAAACAATTAGGATATTTTCTAGAAGAAATACGGGGTTCTGCTTTTGGCAGCAACATGCTATTGGGTGGTGGTCCCGCTTATGGGGTCAAATCAATACGTTCTAAGAAGAAATATTTGAATATCAATCTCATCGATATCATCGATTTCCTAAGTCTTATACCAAATCCCATCAATCGAATAACTTTTTCGAGAAATACGAGACATCTAAGTCGTACAAGTAAAGAGATCTATTCATTGATAAGAAAAAGAAAAAACGTGAACGGTGCTTGGATTGATGATAAAATCGAATCCTGGTTCGCGAACAGTGATTCGATTGATGATGAAGAAAGAGAATTCTTGGTTCAGTTCTCCACCTTAACGAAGGAAGAAAGGATTGATAAAATTCTATT